TTTTATTTTTTAATGTAAAATTATTAAAAATGGTATTAATAATTTTATAAAAGAATATTTATATGTTATTTACACGTGTATTTATATATATATATATATATTAAATTTTTAATTTATTATTAAAATTATTAATTAATTTAATATTAATTAAATTATAAATTTAATAATTTATTAATTAAATATTTAATTAATTATAAAATGTTTTATAATTCATTTATTATTTCAATGATTATATATTGATTTATAATATATATTAATTTTCAATATAAATATTAATTGAAAAAAAAGTGAAAGAATATATAAAATTTAATAATTAAAATTAAATTTTATATATAAAAAAAAAAAAAAAAAACTATGTAAAAAAATTAACCATTAAAAAAAAATTTATTATAGTTTAAAAAAATTCATTTAAAATTTATTTTACATATAAATTTTAGTAATTATAATTAATAATTTAAATAATTTTTAATTTATTTTTTAGTAGTAATTAATATTAAAAATTTAAGAAATTAAGATTTAGTAATATTTAAATTAATAACAAATTTTGTGCCAGCAGTTGCGGTTATACAAAAAATTAAATTGAATTTTATTAGTAATTAATAAATAAAATTAAATAATTTAATTAAATATTAAATTATAAAGTGAAATTTTAATTTAATTAAAATTAATATTTATATTATATTTATATAATATATTAATATTATTATTTAATAAATTTTAATTTTAAACTAGGATTAGATACCCTATTATAAAAAAATTAAATTAATTATACTAAAATAATAAATTTTTTTGTAATTGAAACTTAAATAATTTGGCGGTATTTTAGTTCATTTAGAGGAATCTGTTTAATAATTGATAATCCACGAATAAATTTACTTAATTTAAAATTTTGTATATCGTTGTTGAAAAAATATTTTTAGGTAAAAATAATATTTTAAAATTTATAAAAGAATTTAAATCAGATCAAGATGCAGATAATAATTAAGAATATAATGGATTACAATAAATTTATTTAAATGAATATTAATTTGTAATAATTAATTGAAGGTGGATTTAAATGTAATTTTATTTAATTTATTAAAATGATTAAAAATTAAAATATGTACATATTGCCCGTCACTTTCATTAATAAATTGAAATAAGTCGTAACAAAGTAGAGGTACTGGAAAGTGTTTCTAGAAATATTAAATTAGAGCTTGAATAAGTATTTCATTTACATTGAAATGATATTGTTTTTACAATTAATTTAAAGAGGTAAAATTAATTAATTTATATTTAATAAAAATAATTTTAATATTAAAATTGGGGGGTTTTAGTATTAATAAAAGAAATAATAGTAAAATTTATAGTATAATAGTATTGTGAAAGAATTTTGAAATATTTATGAAAAATAATTTAATAAAAAGTAAATTTTAATTATTGTATCTTGTGTATCAGAGTTTATTAAAAATATTTTATAGATTATAATTTTCTCGAATTAAAAAGAGTTAATTAATTATTAATAAAAGTTATTGTTGCATAAATATTTTAAATAATTAATTAGAAATGAAATGTTAATCGTTTTTTAATATATCTAGTATTTTTAGAAAAAAGTTTAATTTTAAATATATTTTAAAAATAATTAATTAATTAAATTATTTTTATGAATATAATTTTATAGTTTAAGGGATAATCTTTAAATTAAAAATTTATAATATTTTTAAAAAAAAAAGAAATTAGATTTTTAGAATTTATATTGTTAATAAAATTTAATTTATTATAAATAATCTTTTAAGTAAATATAAATTAAAATTTAAATTTTATTTAATTTTTTATAAAAAAATAATTAATAATTTATTATAATTAGTTATAATGATAAAATTAGTATCAATTTAATTATATATTTATATTTTTTTTATTTAAAAATTATAAAAAAGGAATTCGGCAAATATTTATATTCACTTGTTTATCAAAAACATGTCTTTTTGAATTTAATATAAAGTCTAATCTGCCCACTGATTATAAAAATTAAAGGGCTGCAGTATTTTGACTGTACAAAGGTAGCATAATCAATAGTCTCTTAATTAGTGACTGGAATGAAAGATTGGATGAAATATAAACTGTCTCTTATGTAATAAATAGAATTTAATTTTTTAATTAAAAAGTTAAAATATATTAAAAAGACGAGAAGACCCTATAGAGTTTTATAATTTATTTTATTAAAATTTTATAAATAATTATTATTAAAATAATATAAATTATTTTGTTGGGGTGATAGAAAAATTTAAGAAACTTTTTTTTATAAAAAACATATATAAGTGAATAATTGATCCAAAATTTTTGATTATAAGAAAAAATTACCTTAGGGATAACAGCGTAATTTTTTTTTTTAGTTCAAATAAAAAGAAGAGTTTGCGACCTCGATGTTGGATTAAGATAAAATTTAGGTGTAAAAGTTTAAAATTTTGATCTGTTCGATCATTAAAATCTTACATGATCTGAGTTCAAACCGGTGTAAGCCAGGTTGGTTTCTATCTTTTAAAAAATAAAATATTTTAGTACGAAAGGAATAATTATTTAAATTAAATTTAAATATTAAAATGAATTATATTAATTAATTTATAAAATTTATAATTTATTATTTATAAAAACTATTTTGACAGAAAAATGTGATGATTTTAGAAATCATAAATATATAATTTATTATATATATAGTAATGATATTAAATGATATTATTATAATTTTTATTGGTTTATTAATTTTAATTTTAGGGGTAATAATTGGGGTTGCTTTTTTAACTTTATTAGAACGTAAAGTTCTTGGTTATATTCAAATTCGTAAAGGCCCTAATAAAGTTGGTTTTATAGGAATTTTACAGCCTTTTTCTGATGCTATTAAGTTATTTAGAAAAGAACAAACTTATCCTTTAAATTCAAATTATTTATCTTATTATTTTTCTCCTGTATTGAGATTTTGTTTATCTCTAATGATTTGAATATTAATTCCCTATATTTTTAATTTAATAAGATTTAGATTAGGTATTTTATTTTTTTTATGTATTACTAGAATAGGAGTTTATATAGTAATAGTTGCTGGTTGATCTTCTAATTCAAATTATTCATTATTGGGAGCTTTACGATCAGTAGCTCAAACTATTTCTTATGAAGTTAGTTTAGCTTTAATTTTATTATCAAGAGTTGTTATAATTATAGATTTTAATATATTAATATTTTTTTATTATCAAAATTTAGTTTGATTTATATTTTTAATATTTCCTTTAATAATTATTTGATTTTCTTCAAGATTAGCTGAAACTAATCGTACTCCTTTTGATTTCGCAGAAGGGGAAAGAGAGTTAGTTTCTGGGTTTAATGTAGAATATAGAAGAGGAGGATTTGCAATAATTTTTTTAGCTGAATATTCAAGTATTTTATTTATAAGAATATTTTTAGTTATTATTTATTTAGGGGGCTATGATTTAACATTATTTTTTTATTTAAAAATTTCTTTAATTTCTTATATATTTATTTGAGTTCGTGGAACTTTACCTCGTTATCGTTATGATAAATTAATATATATAGCTTGAAAAATTTATTTACCTATTTCTTTAAATTTTTTATTATTTTATTTAGGCTTAAAAATTATAATAATATATAAATATATTTAGTATAAATTAATAGAATAAATATTCTTTCTTAAGTTTTCAAAACAAATGCTTTAACAAGCTCATTAATTTTAATTAAAAATTAAATAATCTCAATATTTTCTTAATAATGGTGAAATAATATAATATGAAAAATATATAATTGTTAATAATTGTCCTGTAATAATATAAGGATTTTCTACTGGTCGAGCTCCAATTCATGTTAATAAAATAATTGTAGAAATTATAATTCAGAATATTAATTGATTAAGAGGGTAAAATTGGATTCCTTGTATTTTTTTATTAAATGTTAATGGTAAAATTACTAAAATTAAAATTGATAAAATTAATGCAATTACTCCTCCTAATTTATTAGGAATTGATCGTAAAATTGCATAAGCAAAAAGGAAATATCATTCTGGTTGAATATGGATTGGAGTTACTAATGGATTAGCAGGAATGAAATTATCTGGATCACCTAATAAATATGGATTAGTTAATGTAATTAAAATTAAAAAAAATATTAAAATAATAAATCCAATTAAATCTTTATAAGTAAAAAATGGATGAAAAGGAATTTTATCTAAATTTCTATTAATTCCTAAAGGATTATTAGAGCCTGTTTGATGGAGAAATAATAAGTGAATTATTGTTATTATTAAAATAATAAATGGTAAAATAAAATGAAAAGTATAAAATCGAGTTAATGTTGCATTATCAATAGCAAACCCCCCTCAAATTCAATTTACTAATATATTTCCTAAATATGGAATAGCAGATAATAAATTAGTAATTACAGTTGCCCCTCAAAATGACATTTGTCCTCAAGGTAAAACATATCCTATAAAAGCTGTTGCTATTAATAAAAATAAAATTATTACTCCTACTATTCATGTATATTTTAAATTAAATGATTCATAATAAATTCCCCGTCCAATATGAATATAAATACAAATAAAAAAAAAAGAAGCTCCATTAGCATGTAATGTTCGAATTATTCAACCATAATTAACATTTCGATTGATATAATTTACTCTATAAAAGGCTAATTCAATATTTGCTGTATAATATATTGTTAAAAATAATCCTGTTAAAATTTGAATAATTAAACATAAAGCTAATAAAGATCCAAAATTTCATAAAGATGAAATATTAGAGGGAGATGGTAAATCAATTAATGAATTATTTATAATTTTTAAAAGTGGATGAGATTTACGAATTGGTTTATAAAAATTTATCATTAGTTAATAAGAAGGTCGTAAAGGTCCATAAAAAATATTAGTAATTTTTACTACAGCAATTAGTGTAATAAATAAATAAATTACTATTATAATTAATAATAAAAAAGTTTGATTATTATATAATTTTGATAAATTAATTTTATTTTCATTATTAAAGTAAATAAATAAATTAAAAAATTTACTTATTTCAATATTATCATTTGAAAAATTTAATCAATTTAAATTGAATATATTAAAATAACTAATAATAATAATAATTATAAAATTTAATAAAAATAAAAATTTTAAATTAAATGAAATTTTAAATATTTCATTTGATGCTAATCTTGATACATAAATAAATAAAACAAGAAGACCTCCTAAAAAAGTTAAAAATAAAATATATGAAAATCAATAAGTTGAAATTAATATTCTTGAAATTAAACATATTATAAATGTTTGATATAAAATTATTAATCCTATAGAAAGAGGATGATTAAAAAAAAATATTATAATAGATGTTATAATAATTATTAAAGATAAAAATATTTTTAAAATTTCAAAGAGTAGTTTAATAAAAATAATAATTTTGGAGATTATTGATAAAGAGTATTCTTTTTCTTTGAAGTTTTTAAAGAAATTCTTAATTTTGGTTTACAAGACCAATGTTTTATTTTAAACTATAAAAACATTTATACTAATGATAATTTTAAATATATGGTTAGTTGCTTTAGTTATATTTATTTTAGGGAATTTAATTTTTGTTTCTAAATATAAACATTTATTGATTGTTTTATTAAGATTAGAATTTATTGTTTTAAGAATTTTTTTTTTTTTTTTAATTTTATTTTGTAATTTAAATTATGATATATATATATTGATAGTTTTTTTAGTTTTTTCTGTTTGTGAGGGTGCTTTAGGTTTATCTATTTTGGTTTCTATAATTCGTACTCATGGTAATGATTATTTTCAAAGATTTAATTTATTATAATTTATATAAATAATGATAAAATTTTTATTTATAATAATTTTTATAATTCCTTTATGTTTTAAAAAAAAAATATTTTGAATGGTTCAAATAATATTATTTTTAATAATATTTATATTTATAAATTTAATAATTATGAATATAATATATTGTAATTTAAGATATATATATTCTTGTGATATATTGTCTTATGGATTAATTTTATTAAGAATTTGAATTTGTATTTTAATAATTATAGCTAGAGAAAATTTATTTAAAACAAATTTTTATTATAATTTTTTTTTATTAAATTTAATTTTATTATTAATTATGTTGTATTTAACTTTTAGAGTTATAAATTTATTTTTATTTTATTTATTTTTTGAAGGTAGATTAATTCCTATTTTAATATTAATTGTTGGTTGAGGATATCAACCAGAACGTATTCAAGCTGGAATATATTTATTATTTTATACTTTATTTGTTTCTTTACCATTATTAATAGGAATTTTTTATATTTTTAATGAATTAAATTATATTATGATATATTTTTTTAAATTTTTTAGTTTTGATATTTATTTATTATATTTTTGTATAGTTATAGCATTTTTAGTAAAAATACCTATATATTTTGTTCATTTATGATTACCTAAAGCTCATGTTGAGGCTCCAGTATCAGGTTCTATAATTTTAGCTGGGGTAATATTAAAATTAGGGGGATATGGATTATTACGAATTATAATTTTATTACAAAATATAGGTTTAAAATTTAATATTATTATAGTAAGAATTAGTTTATTAGGTGGTTTTTACATTAGATTAAAATGTTTTTGTCAAGTTGATATTAAATCATTAATTGCCTATTCTTCTGTTTCTCATATAAGAATTGTTATTGGTGGTATTATAACTATAAATTATTGAGGGTATATTGGCTCTTACATTATAATAATTGCTCATGGATTGTGTTCATCAGGAATATTTTGTTTAGCAAATATTAATTATGAACGTTTACATAGACGAAGTTTATATATTAATAAGGGTATAATAAATTTTATGCCTTCAATAAGATTATGATGATTTTTATTATTATCTTCAAATATAGCTGCTCCACCTTCTATAAATTTAATAGGGGAAATTAGATTACTTAATAGATTATTAAGATGATCTTGAATTTCTATATTTATATTAATATTAATTTCTTTTTTTGGGGCAGGCTATAGATTATATTTATATTCTTTTACTCAACATGGTAAATATTATAGAGGGATATATAGATTTTATATAGGTTTATCTCGTGAATATTTATTATTAATATTACATTGATTACCTTTAAATATTTTAGTAATAAAAATTGATTATTTTATAATTTGATTTTAAATTAAATAATAATTAATATATATATATATATATATATATATATTTAAATAATTTAATAAAAATATTGATTTGTGGTATCAAAAATATGATTAAATATCATTTTAAATTATTTATAAATATTGTATTTGTTTTATAAGATTTTTTTTTCTTTTTTTTTTTATATTCATAAATTTTATTTTTATGATATATTTTATTATGAATGATTTAGTTATCTTTTTAGAGTGGGAAATTATTTCCTTTAGTTCTATAAATATTGTAATAAGAATTTTATTAGACTGAGTATCTTTATTATTTATAATATTTGTTATATTAATTTCTTCTGTAGTTATTTATTATAGAAAAAGATATATAAGTTCAGAATTAAATTTAAATCGATTTGTAATTTTAGTTTTATTATTTGTATTTTCTATAATATTATTGATTATTAGTCCTAATATTATTAGAATTTTATTAGGTTGAGATGGATTAGGTTTAGTTTCTTATTGTTTAGTTATTTATTATCAAAATATTAAATCTTATAATGCTGGGATGTTAACTGCTTTATCTAATCGTATTGGTGATGTTTTTATTTTAATTTCTATTTGTTGAATAATAAATTATGGTAGATGAAATTATTATTTTTATATAGATTTTATAAAGAGTGATTATCAAATAATAATTGTTGGAGTTATAATTATTATTGCAGCTATAACAAAAAGAGCTCAAATTCCATTTAGATCTTGGTTGCCTGCAGCTATGGCTGCTCCTACTCCTGTTTCTGCTTTAGTACATTCTTCTACTTTAGTTACTGCTGGAGTTTATTTATTAATTCGTTTCAATGAATTATTAGTTAATTTATTTTTTTTTAAAGTTTTATTATTATTATCAAGATTAACTATATTTATAGCAGGAATTTCTGCTAATTATGAATTTGATTTAAAAAAAATTATTGCTTTATCAACTTTAAGACAATTAGGTTTAATAATAAGAATTTTAAGAATAGGAATACCTGATTTAGCTTTTTTTCATTTATTAACTCATGCTATATTTAAGGCTTTATTATTTATATGTGCTGGTGTAATTATTCATTTAATAAATAATAATCAAGATATTCGGTTTATAGGTGGTATTTCTTATTATATTCCTTTAACTTCTTTATGTATAAATATTTCTAATATAGCTTTATGTGGAATCCCATTTTTAGCTGGATTTTATTCTAAGGATTTAATTTTAGAAATAGTTAGATTAAGAAATTTAAATTTTTTTATTTTTTTTATATATTATATTTCTACAGGTTTAACTATATTTTATAGATTTCGTTTAGTTATATATTTATTAATTATAGATTTTAATTTATTATGTATTTATAATTTATATGATGAAGATTTAATTATAATTAAAAGAATATTTTTTTTATTATTTATAAGAGTAGTTAGAGGAAGAATTTTAAGATGAATAATTTTTTCTTATCCTTATATAATTTATTTACCATTTAATATAAAAATAATGGTAATTTATGTAAGAATTTTAGGTTGTTTTTTAGGATATTTAATTAGAAATATGAATTTATATTCTATTAATAAGTATTTAATATTATACACTATTAGAAATTTTTTAAATCAAATATGATTTATACCAAATTTATCTACTTATGGATTAAATTATTTTTTTCTTAATTTAGGACAACAATTATTAAAAAATATTGATATAGGTTGAAGAGAATTATATAGAGGCCAAGGTATATTTATTATTTTAAAAAAATATTCTATTTTTTATAATTTTTTTCATATAGTTAATTTTAAGATTTATTTATTTAGATTTATTTTATGAATAATAATTGTTTTTTTATTTTTATTAGCATATTTAAATAGCTTATAAATTAGAGTATAATATTGAAGATATTAGGGAGATTAATTAATCTTTAAATAAATTTATTTATAAAAATAAATAAATTTTAATTTTACAATGAAAATGTAATGTTTTTTTAAACTATATAAATAATAGAAATATTAATGGAATTAAACCACTAAAAATTAAGTTAGCAGCTTAATTTTATTCTTTATATTTCATTTAATTGGAATTTTTATTCAATTTTATCATTAACAGTGATATACCTCTTTTTTGGTTTCAATTAAAATAAGGGACCAATTTATAGTCCTATCTTTTAAGTCGAAATTAAATGCAAAATTGCTTCTTATTATATATATATAATAATAATAAGATAAATTGAATTTCAATATTATTTGAATGCAAATCAAATGTTTTAAATTAAACTATAATCCTATAATATTAATTAAATAATAATAATAATTTATTTAATTTATTCAATTTAATATATTTTGGTTTCATTCATGATAAAGACCAAATAATAAAATAATAATGAAGAAAAATCTAATTTTTGTTCAAATAATAATATTTGTTAATTTAAATAATTTAATAATAGGGAAAATTAATGCAATTTCTACATCAAAAATTAGAAAAATAATAGTAATTAAAAAGAAGTGAAGAGAAAATGGAATTCGAGCTGAAGATTTAGGATCGAAACCACATTCAAAAGGAGAAGATTTTTCTCGATCTGAGAATGTTTTTTTTGATAAAATAATAGATAAAAATATTATGATATTACAAATAAAAAAAATTATTAATGATAAATAAAAAATTAATAAAATTATTTATATTAATTTTTTTTATTAAACTTTTTGATTGGAAATCAAATATACTAAATATATTATATAAATAATTAATTTCCCCATCAATAGATAGAAATATAAAGAAATAATCATACTACATCAACAAAATGTCAATATCAAGCTGCTGCTTCGAATCCAAAATGATGATTATTAGAAAAATGATTATTAATATGTCGAATTAAGCAAATTAATAAAAATATTGTTCCAATTATAACATGTAATCCATGAAATCCTGTTGCCATAAAAAATGTAGATCCATAAATTCTATCTGCAATAGAAAAAGGAGCTTCGTAATATTCATATCCTTGTAAAATTGTGAAATAAATTCCTAAAATAATTGTTAGAAATAATCCTTGAGATATTTGAGAAAAATTATTTTCTATAATTGCATGATGAGCTCATGTAACTGTTACTCCTGATGTAATTAAAATAATTGTATTAAGGAGAGGAATTTGAAATGGATTGAATGGGGTAATTATTAGAGGAGGTCATATTGAACCAATTTCAATAGTAGGGGATAAACTTCTATGAAAAAATGCTCAAAAAAAGGAAATAAAAAAAAAAATTTCTGATACAATAAATAAAATTATTCCTCATCGTAATCCTTTAGTAACTAAAATAGTATGTTTACCTTGAAGGGTTCCTTCTCGACAAATATCTCGTCATCATTGATATATAGTTAATAAAACAATAATATAACCTAAAAATAATAAATTTATATTAAAATTATGGAATCATTTTGTAATTCCAGTAACTAAAGTTATAACACCAATAGCTCCTGTTAAAGGTCATGGGCTATAATCAACTAAATGAAATGGGTGATTAAATGAATTTTTCATTTGTTAATTAACTTCTCTAGAATATAATGTTCTTAAAATAGCAATTACATAAGATTGAATAATTGCAACTGCTGATTCTAAAATTAATAAAAGAATTTGAATTCTAATTAAAATTAAAATAAAATAATAAGAAATTTTAGGTCCAATTTCTCTTAATAAGGTTATTAATAAATGTCCTGCAATTATATTAGCAGTTAATCGAACTGCTAATGTTCCTGGTCGAATAATATTACTAATAGTTTCAATTAATACTATAAATGGTATTAAAATTGTTGGAGTTTCTTGAGGAATTATATGAATAAATATATGTTGGGTGTTATTAATTCATCCAAATAATATAAATCTTAATCATAAAGGTAATGAAATAGATAAAGTTAAAGTTAAATGACTAGTACTAGTAAAAATATATGGAAATAAACCTAAAAAATTATTAAATAAAATAAAAGAAAATATTGAAATAAAAATGAATGTAGATCCTCTAGAATTAATATTTCCTAATAATATTTTAAATTCTTTATGTAGAGTATTAAGAATAAAATTTCAAAAAAAAAAATGACGATTAGGAATAAATCAAAATGAATATGGAATAAAAATAATTCCAATAAAAGTTCTAATTCAATTTAAAGGTAGATTAAAAATATTTGTTGATGGGTCAAAAATTGAAAATAAATTAGTTATCATTTTCAGTTTAAATTATATTTTTTAAAATTTTTATTTGTAATTTTATTTTTATTAATAAAAATATAATAATTTATAATATTAAATATTAAAAAAACAATAATAAAGAAAAAAATAGAAATTAATCAATTAATTGGTATTATTTGAGGAATAAAAGAATATTAATATAATTAATAATTTAAATTTGACATATTTATGTTATGAATTTAACTAATTCTTTTCTCATTAAAAGTAATTGCTAATTTACTATAAAATGGTTTAAGAGACCAGTACTTGCTTTCAGTCATTTAATGAATAATAATTATTAATTCAATTAATAAAATTTTTAATTGAAATTCTTTCAATTACAATTGGTATAAATCTATGATTTGCACCACAAATTTCAGAACATTGACCATAAAAAATTCCTGGTCGATTAATGAAAAAGTTAGTTTGATTTAATCGACCAGGATTAGCATCAACTTTTACTCCAAGAGAAGGAATAGTTCAAGAGTGAATTACATCTGTTGCTGTAATTAAAATTCGAATTTGATTATTTATAGGTAAAATAATTCGATTATCAACATCTAATAATCGAAAATTATTTTTTATTAACTCATTAGATGGGATTATATAAGAATCAAATTCAATATTATTAAAATCTGAATATTCATAACTTCAATATCATTGATGACCAATAGTTTTTAAAGTAATTAATGGATTATTTAATTCATCTAATAAATATAATAATCGTAAAGATGGTAAAGCAATAAAAATTAAAGTAATAGCTGGAATAATAGTTCAAATTAATTCAATTAATTGTCCTTCTAATAAAAAACGATTAATATATTTATTAAATAATAAGTTTAATATCAAATATCCTACTAAAATTGTGATTATAATTAAAATAATAAGAGTATGATCATGAAAAAAAATAATTTGTTCTATTAAAGGGGAATTACTATTTTGTAAGTTAAAATTAGATCATGTTGCCATTTCTAAAAAAAGGATAATTCCTTTATAAATGGGGTTTAAATCCATTACATATAATCTGTCATATTAGAATTTTAATTTCTTAAAATTGGAAGTTCATTATAGGAATGATCAGCTGGAGGTAAATTTTGATATCATTCAATTGAGGATGGTAAATTTAAGGAAAATAAGATAGTTCGTTGATTAATTATTGATTCTCAAATAATTATTATTAAAATTATAATAGCTAATAAAGAAATATAAGATCCTAAAGATGAAATAATATTTCATGAAATATAAACATCTGGGTAATCTGAGTATCGTCGGGGTATACCAGCTAGCCCTAAAAAATGTTGAGGGAAAAATGTTAAATTAACTCCAATAAATATAATAATAAATTGAATTTTTAAATAATAAGGATTTAAATTTAAACCTGTAAATAATGGGTATCAATGAATGAATCCTCCAATAATTGCAAATACAGCTCCTATAGATAAAACATAATGAAAATGAGCTACTACATAATATGTATCATGTAATGCTACATCAATAGATGAATTAGCTAAAATTACTCCTGTTAATCCTCCTACTGTGAATAAAAATACAAATCCTAATCTTCATAAAATTGAAGGTCTATACGAAATTTGAGTTCCATGAAGAGTTGCTAATCAACTAAAAATTTTAATACCTGTTGGAACAGCAATAATTATTGTTGCTGATGTAAAATAAGCTCGGGTATCAATATCTATCCCTACAGTAAATATATGGTGAGCTCATACTACAAATCCTAATAATCCAATTGCTATTATAGCATAAATCATTCCTAATGATCCAAAAGTTTCTTTTTTACCACTTTCTTGAGAAATAATATGAGAAATTATTCCAAATCCAGGTAAAATTAAAATATAAACTTCAGGATGTCCAAAAAATCAAAATAAATGTTGATAAAGAATTGGGTCACCACCTCCTGCAGGATCAAAAAAAGATGTATTTAAATTTCGATCTGTTAAAAGTATAGTAATTGCTCCTGCTAAAACAGGTAAAGATAGAAGTAATAATAAAGCAGTAATTCCTACTGCTCAAACAAATAAAGGTATTTGATCAAAAGATAAACCATTTATTTTTATATTAATAATTGTTGTAATAAAATTAATAGCTCCTAAAATTGATGAAATACCAGCTAAATGTAAAGAAAAAATTGCTAAATCTACTGATCTTCCTCTATGAGCAATATTAGATGAAAGTGGGGGGTAAACTGTTCATCCTGTTCCTGCTCCATTTTCAACAATTCTTCTTGAAATTAATAAACTTAAAGATGGTGGTAATAATCAAAATCTTATATTATTTATTCGTGGGAAAGCTATATCAGGAGCTCCTAATATTAGAGGTACTAATCAATTTCCAAATCCTCCAATTATAATTGGTATTACTATAAAAAAAATTATAATAAATGCATGAGCTGTTACAATAGTATTATAAATTTGATCATCTCCAATTAATGATCCTGGATTTCCTAATTCAGCTCGAATTAAAAGTCTTAAAGATGTTCCAATTATTCCAGATCAAATTCCAAAAATAAAATATAATGTTCCAATATCTTTATGATTTGTTGAATAAAGTCATTTTCGCAAAAAAAAATAAAATGGCTGAGGTTATTAAGCGATAAATTGTAAATTTATTAACAAGAAATTTTTCTTTTTTATTAAAGAGAGAGAGAGGAAGGGGGTTTTATATTCAAAGAAATGATTTAAAATTGCAAATTTTAAGGTATAATTTAAATATTATTAAGACTTAAAGAATATTTACTTTATAAATAATTTTGAAGATTATTAGTTTTATTTAACTTAAAGTCTTATATAAAAAAAAAAGTTCTAATTAATATTCTTGATATAGAAATAAATGATAAAAAATTTAATTTAAAAAATATTCTATTTTTAATTTTAATTTTAATTCATTTTAATTTTAAATAATTAAATATAAAAGAAGAATAAATAATTCGAATATAAAAAAATAATACAATTAATCTTGATATAATTAAAATAAAATTTAAAATAAATAAATTATTATTAATTAAAAAATTGATAATAATTCATTTAGAAAAAAATCCAATAAATGGAGGAAGACCTCCTAAAGATAAAAAATTAATAATAATATTTAATTTAATTAAATAATTTATATTAATAAAAAATAATTGATTAATAAAAAATACATTTAATATATAAAATATTATGCATATAATTATAATTATAATTGAATAAATAAAAAAATAAAATATTCATAAATTTTCTCTAATTATAATTGCAGATAATATTCAACCTAGGTTATTAATTGATGAAAATGCTAATAATTTTCGAATAGATGTTTGATTTAATCCTCCAATAGCTCCAATAATAGAATTTATAATAATAATAAAAATAATAAAATTTTTATTTATAAAATAAGAAATTAAAATAATTGGGGTAATTTTTTGTCAAGTTATTAAAATAAATCTATTAAATCAAGATAATCCTTCAATAATATTAGGAAATCAAAAATGGAAAGGAGCTGATCCTATTTTTATTAATAATGAAGAATTTATTATAATTGAGATAAAATAATTTATTTCAAAATTTTTTATTAAAGTTATTTTGATAATAATACAAAATAAAAAATTAATTGAAGCAATAGATTGTGTTAGAAAATATTTTAAAGAAGCTTCTGAGATTATATTATTATTATTAGAGATAAGGGGGATAAATCTTAATAAATTAATTTCTAATCCAATTCAACTTCCAAACCATGAATTTGAGGAAATTGAAATTAAAGTTCTAAAAAATAAAATAAATAAGAAAAATATTTTATTAGAATTAATAGATAAATAAATTTAAAATAAGAATAATTTATTAATAAAATTAAAAATTTTATATAAAAAATAATTATATTTTAGTGTAAGATGCACAATAATTTTTGATATTATTAGATATAGTTTAATTCTATAAAATATAAAATAATAAAGGTAAATAAAAATTTACTTTATTTACTCTATCAGAGTAATCCTTTAATCAGGCACTTTATTATTTTAAAAAAAAGTTATTATCTTTATATTTGAGGTATGAACCCAAAAGCTTAATTTTAGCTTATTTTTAA